CTGAACTGCAGTTCAGCGATCACTTTTGGGACCGATGCAAAAAAAACACCTCTATAGAGGGAAAGAAGAAAAGGGAATATAGTTTAATTTTGGTAAAACATATGTTTTGCATACATAAGATTATTGGTTCAAGTCCGATTATTTCCAGAATATAAAATTAAATATAAGATGAATCAATTTAGATTAAGCAATCAATATTATTATATTGGAATATTTGATTCTATGGACAGCAATTTAAAAAAAACCAAGGGTCCTTTAGTTTTTAACGCTTCAAATCATATTCAAATTTACAATAAGTTTGAAAAATTGTCGAAAATAACTCTTACCAATCGCTTATTTTTAGAATGTTTGGTAGGTCAGAAATTTTTTACAGATAATAATCAAAATTTGAGACGAGGAAGCTCTTCAGTTTTTTTCGCAATTGTTCGAAATCAGAGAACTTTTTGATTTTTAGAAACTATGTTGCATAGTTTATTTTTAGCAAACCGCCCTATTTTAAACTTACAAAAAGTAAAAATTGCACATTTGGATTTTTTTTGGCCAAATATAATTTTAGATAAGTTATTTATGCAAACTTTAATGCAAAATAATTTTTCAATTTATAATTGATAAACTATCTAGGAGAATAGCTTAATTAGGTAGAGCTTTGGTTTTCAAAACCAATGGTTGTAGGTTCAAATCCTTCTTCTCCTGGTTTATAAATTATATTTAATTAATAGACTTTAAATTATGTTAACATCTACTTTACTTGCAAGCCCTTTAGAGCAATTTGAAATTGTTACCTTAGTACCATTGACATTTTTTGGTTTAAATATCTCAATAACGAATTCAGTCTTATTTATGTTATTTGCATTTTTGATAGCAATTTTGTGAATAAGCTTAAGTTTTTATGAAAATACTGTAATACCTAATAATTGACAATTGTTAAGTGAACTGGTTTATAATGTAACTTCAAATATAGTTCAAGATAATTTAGGTTCTAAAGGAGAATCTTATTTCCCGTTTATTTTTACCTTACATTTATTTCTTCTTTTTAGTAATCTAATAGGAATGATTCCATATAGTTTTACAGTCACAAGTCATATTACGTTTACATTTGGCTTAGCGCTTTCAATTTTCATAGGTATAAATATTATTGGAATTCAAACACACGGAGTTAAGTTTTTTGCACTTTTTTTACCTCGAGGTGTGCCTTTACCTATAGTACCATTATTGATTACAATCGAATTTCTTTCTTATATAGTTAAGGTTTTTACTTTATCTATACGATTATTTGCAAATATGACTTCAGGTCATACATTGTTAAAAATTATTGCAGGTTTTGCATGGACTATGTTATCTGCGGGAGGTTTGTTAGCTATATTTCATTTGATACCTTTAGGTCTTTTACTAGCACTTATAGGACTTGAATTAGCAATAGCGGGCTTACAGGCTTACGTTTTTACATTATTAACATGTATTTATTTGAATGATGTTTTAGAGTTCCATTAACATGAATAAAAAATGCCCCAATTAGATCGTATTATTGTCTTTTCCCAAATTTTTTGATTATTTGTAATTTTTTCAATTTTTTACGCAGTTCTAACACATTACTTTTTACCGAAATTTCTGAAATCTTTAAAAATACGTAAGCAAGTTATTGATTCAAATACTAAAGAAGTATTAGCCAAAACCGAAAAAACTTTAATTAAACAAAGTTCATTAAAAAAAATTTTAATTAAGGATCTTGAGATAACTTCGAACTTACTAACTCGCTATTTTGGCCAATTAATTAAAGATAAAAAAAAAATTGATACTTTATTAATTGACCAAAAAATTGGTTTTGTAATTTTAAATACAGTAAAATTTTGTGATTTGAAATTGTTAAATTCAATATTTGTTTATCCCAAATCATTAAAGTTTAGAAATTAATACCAAAATTACTATGTATTTGCTTATTTTATGGTTACCTTTACTAGGATCCATTTTTTCCGGATTCTTAGGTCGATTTTTAGGTCATAAAGGATCTAGTACTATTTCCTTAGTTTGTGTTTTTTTATCAATGTTTTTATCTTTTATTGCATTTTATGAAGTAGGTCTTATGGGATTGAGTCAACATATTACACTTAGTCCTTGAATTGAGGTGGGTATTTTAAAAATTTCTTGAAGCTTTTTGTTTGATAGTCTTACTGTTACGATGTTAATGGTTATTACGGTTATATCTAGTTTAGTACACCTGTATTCTTTGGAATATATGCAAGGTGATCCACATCTTCCAAGATTTATGTCGTTTTTAGAAATTTTTACGTTTTTTATGCTAATTTTAGTAACAGCGGATAACCTTGTACAAATGTTTGTTGGTTGAGAAGGCGTAGGATTGGCGTCATATTTATTAATAAATTTTTGATTTACACGATTAGCGGCAAATCAATCTGCTATCAAGGCTTTAGTTGTAAATAGAATAGGAGATTTTGGATTAAGTTTAGGTATACTAACAGTTTTTTATATTTTTCAGTCGGTGGATTACTTTACCATCTTTTCTTTATCGCCTTTATTTAGTGATTATAACTTGAACTTTGGAGGTATTCAGATTTCAGGTTTAACATTAATAGGTATTTTTCTATTTGTGGGAGCTGTAGGTAAATCAGCTCAGTTAGGATTACATACATGATTACCAGATGCTATGGAAGGCCCTACGCCAGTTTCTGCGTTAATTCACGCGGCAACTATGGTAACAGCGGGTGTTTTTTTGTTAATTAGATTTTCTCCTTTAATTGAATTTTCATGTATCGTTTTAAATGTTTTAGTAATATTTGGATCTTTAACAGCTTTTTTTGCAGGGATGTCGGGTATTTTTCAAAACGATTTAAAAAGAGTTATAGCTTATTCTACTTGTAGTCAATTAGGTTATATGGTGTTTGCTTGTGGTATTTCATGTTATAATGTTAGTATGTTTCATCTTGCAAACCATGCTTTTTTTAAAGCTTTATTATTTTTAAGCGCGGGCTCAGTTATACATGCGTTAGCTAATGAACAAGATATGCGACGCATGGGCTCCATTGTTAAATTTCTTCCTTTAACATATTCTCTTATGTTAATAGGATCTCTTGCATTGTCGGGTTTCCCTTTTTTAACAGGATTTTACTCAAAAGACTTCATTTTAGAGTTAACACAAGTTACGTTAAATAATAATTTACAAAGTATGCAAGGAGCGTTTGCGTGCTGGTTAGGAAATTTATCAGTCTTCTTTACGGCATTTTACTCTTTCCGTCTTATTTATCTAACGTTTTTGAATTCTACAAACGCATCAAGAAAAAATATTTTGAAAAGTCATGAACCTTCATTATTAATGCTAACTCCATTAATAATTTTAAGTTTTGGAAGTATTTTCATAGGCTATTTAGGTAAAGATTTATTTATAGGCTTGGGGACCGACTTTTGAAAATCGTCAATTATTATTTTGCCCTCAAATTCCTATTTTATAGAAGCGGAATGACTTAGTATAAATTTGAAATGATTACCTTTTGTACTTAGTACTTTAGGTATTTTATTGGCAATTATTATCAATACTTCAAAAACTCATTTATATTTGTACAATACTTTTTATCGCAATTTGTGTTTTTTAGTTAATAAAAAATGATATTGGGATATTTTATACAATAGGTTTTTTGTATATCCTATATTAAATTTTGGTTATTTAGTTTCTTTTAAAAATTTAGATAGAGGATTTATTGAGTTGGTTGGTCCTTATGGTTTTTCTAAATTAATACCAACTTGGTCTTATTTTTTTTCTAAATTTCAGACGGGACAGTTAAGTCATTATCTGTTCTTTATCGTTTTGGGAGTTTGTATATTTTTAATAATTGTTTTTAATCGAATTCAATTATTAATTTTTTATTCAGTTTTACTTTTTTTCATATAATATAAACTAATTTAAATTAGTTAATAGGGTCTATAGCTTAAAGGTTAGAGCGTACGCGTGTGACATGATTTGTATTATATAATTAGTTATTATTTAATGCTCGTATTGTAGTTTAATATATACGAATTGATTTTTTATGTAAGTGGAAATCTTACCGTCTTGAGTTTGGATGCAAAATTTAATTTATGATTTTTATCAGAGCTAAATTAAACTTATTAGATTTATTGAGTACGTACAGAAATTTATTGAAAACATCATAACTCTAAGATATATTAATGATATATAATACCAAATTTAATAGCGTGCATTAAATTTAGGCTTGGTATAAATTGGTGTAAAGTAAAACTCTAAAAATTTAAAATATAAAAAATTGAAACATGCAGAAACAGGAGAATTATACAAGCAAATGCTTTTTTGTAATGAAGAAGATAGGCATATGGTATTTCTAATATTAGTAATAAATTTTGCTATTTTAAAGAAGCTGTATGATAAGAAATTATCATGTACAGTTTTTAGCAAAGGTATTTCGGTTAATTAGTTTAATGATTTATCGATTGCAACTTGATAAGCGTGAAGTTGATTGTTCGAATCAATCTAGACCCAATTTAATAAAAAATTTTATGCTAAGTTTAGAATTTTTGAACCCTTTAATTTTGGTATGTATTACTCCTCTTCTTGGAATTGTGACATTATCTGTTATTCCTGCTACTAACAAGTATTTATGTCGATTAGTGGCATTAAATGCTGTTTGTTTGACTTTTTTATTTTCTTTGTTTCTTTGAATACAATTTGATAATACCACGGCCTTATTTCAATTTAGCAGTACATATAATTGAATTCCATCCATTAATTTATATTATACAATTGGTATAGATGGTATTTCGTTGTTTTTTATTTTGTTAACAACTTTATTAATGGTTCTTTGTATATTAGTCAGTTGAGGATCCGTAAAAAGTTTGATTAAAGAGTACTTGATTTGTTTTTTATTGTTAGAATTCTTCTTAATTCAAGTATTTTGTGTTTTAGATTTGTTGTGATTTTATATATTTTTTGAAAGTGTTTTAATACCTATGTTCTTAATTGTGGGTATATGAGGATCGAGAGAACGTAAGATTAGGGCGGCATACCAATTTTTTTTATATACTTTAATTGGATCCTTATTAATGTTATTAGCATTACTTACAATTTATTTTGAGGTAGGTACAACAGATTTACAAGTTTTGTGGTATTATAATTTTACGGAATTAAAACAAATTATTTTTTGGTTAGCATTTTTTTCAAGTTTTGCTGTAAAAATTCCAATGATTCCTTTTCATATTTGATTGCCTGAAGCCCATGCTGAAGCACCCACAGCGGGATCTGTAATTTTAGCCGGAGTATTATTAAAAATGGGTGGGTATGGTTTTTTACGTTTTTCAATACCAATATTTCCAGAGGCATCAATTTATTTTACACCTTTAATATTTACTTTAAGTATTATTGCTATTTTATATGCTTCATTAACTACTTTACGACAAGTGGATCTGAAAAAAATAATAGCATATTCATCAATATCTCATATGGGATTTGTTACGATCGGCATTTTTTCTTTAAACTTGCAAGGTATTGAGGGTAGTATATTATTAATGTTAAGTCATGGATTAGTATCTAGTGCGTTATTCTTATGTGTAGGAATCTTATACGATCGTCACAAAACCAGAATATTAAAATATTATAGTGGGTTAATGCAAGTAATGCCTATTTTTGGAATTTTTTTTCTATTTTTTACTTTTGCAAATTTGGGTTTCCCTGGAACAAGTAGTTTTATCGGAGAGTTTTTGGTACTTGTGGGGGTATTTCAAATTAATCGAATATTAACATTTTTTGCTTCAGTTGGTATGATATTAGGTGCTGCGTACTCTATTTGGCTTTTTAATCGTGTAAGTTTTGGAGGCTTAAAAACCCAGTATTTTTTATCTTTTCAAGATGTTTCAAGACGAGAATTTTGAATTTTATTACCTCTAACATTTATAATTTTATGAATGGGTATTTATCCTATTTCTTTTCTAAATGAGCTTCACTTTTCGGTGGTTAGCCTAATAGAGCAACTTTTGTAATTTGAGTAGGCTTATGTTTGATGTTTCTTGAATTTTTACACGCTTGGCGGGTGTCTTTTTATTTGGTGGAATTCTTTTAGATGCAGAAATAATTATATTAATAAGCAATTTGATATCTTTGCATATGAACCTTGGATTGAGAGTAATATTAAACGATTATATTCATATTAATAAAATAAAAATAGCCTTATTATTTTTAATTCGTGTGGCAGGTATTGAAATAAGTAGATATATTTTAGAGATTTTATTATAATTTAAAAAAGAAAGTTTGATTAATGCATAATTTTTTATACAACTTTTATTCCATATTAACCGAAATTTATATCGTATATAATATTTGTTTATTATTAATGTATGGGGTTTTCTTAAGTACATATTCAACATTGGGTTATCCTTTATTAAGTAAAAACTTTACTGCATTAACTTTACAAATATTATTATTTAGTTTTTTATTAACATTTTTGCAGATTCCTCTAAATATCATAAGTTGAAATGGTTTTTTACTTAGTGATTCTTTTACCTATTATGTTAAATTAATTATAATTTTGACAACTGCGAGTTGATTCTTTTTATCTTTTGATTATTTAATCTACGAAAAATTAAATTACTTTGAATTTTGAATTTTAGTTTTGTTAGCAATAGTAGCAATGTTTTTTATTATGCAAGCGTACGATTTATTAACTATTTATTTAGCAATCGAATTCCAAAGTTTGATATTTTATATTTTAGCTAGTATAAATCGTACTTCAGAATTTTCAACTGAAGCAGGGTTAAAGTATTTTATTTTGGGTGCTTTCTCATCAGCTTTTTTACTTTGCGGTTCATCGATTATTTATGGCCTTACAGGCTTAACAAATTTAAATGATTTGGCACAGTTTTTTTCTGGATTTTTAGTCGGCGAACACTTATTTTCTTATAATTTAATAATAGGATTTAGTTTTATTTTGGTAGCTCTTCTATTTAAATTAAGTGCTGCTCCCTTTCATATATGAGCACCTGATGTCTATGAAGGAGCTCCTTTTGTTGTAACGGCATTCTTCTCAACCTTACCGAAACTTGCAATTATAGGATTATTATTCAGAGTTCTATTATATACTTTCTATGATTTGATCCCATTATGACAAAATATTATTCTTTTGTCCACATTTTTATCGATTCTAATAGGTACTTTTGGTGCTTTTGCTCAATATAAATGAAAACGTTTTTTGGCCTATAGCTCGATTAATCATGTAGGTTTTATGTTGTTGGCAATGTTGGGGGGAGATTTTGAAAGTATTGCGAGCGTTGTTTTTTATTTAATTGTGTATATAATTACGATGCTAGGAACTTTTGCATTTGTTATTGATACAAAAATTTATAGTTATCCAACATCCCATCGCTTGCGCTACTTATCTGATATTAATGGTTTAGCTAACTATAACCCATTCTTAAGTGGTGCTGCAGTTATATTATTATTTTCAATGGCAAGTATTCCTCCAACAGCAGGATTTTTTTCCAAGTTATTCGTTTTATTAGCAGCTATACAAGTTAATTCTTTTGGTATAAGTTTACTTGCTGTTGTTGTAAGTTGTGTAGCTTGTTTCTATTATATTAGATTAATAAAGAATATGTATTTTGGATCCTCAGTTATTAGTTGAAAAGTAATAAAACCTATGAATAAGTTAAGTTCTTTAATTTTAGGGATTTCGCTGCTGAGTATTTTATTTATTTTTATGGATATGGAAATAATTTCCATAATTTCATTGGTAATATCTATACCTTTTTTATATTAAATATGTAGAAATATGTTTCTAATAAGTATAATTTTAAAAATAATAATAATAATATTGCCTTTATTGATAGCAATAGCGTATATGACGTTAGCAGAACGTAAAGTAATGGCAGCCATGCAACGTCGTAAGGGACCTAATATAGTGGGGGTGTTTGGTTTATTGCAACCACTCGCAGATGGATTAAAGCTGTTTGTTAAAGAGACAGTTTTACCTTCAAGTGCTAATTTAAGTATGTTTACTCTAGCTCCCATATTAACATTTTTATTAGCTTTAATAGCATGGTGTGTATTACCTTTTGGAGAGGGAATGGTCTATTCTGATATAAATATGGGTATGTTATATTTGTTGGCTATTTCTTCATTAGGAGTTTACGGTATCATAATTTCAGGGTGATCCAGTAATTCTAAGTACGCGTTTTTAGGTGCTTTACGTTCAGCAGCCCAAATGGTTTCTTACGAAGTTTCAATTGGATTAATCTTAATTAATGTTTTATTATGTTCTGGGTCATTAAATCTTACGGAAATAGTGTTAGCTCAACAAAAAGTATGATACGCAATCCCTTTATTACCAGCTTTGGTTATGTTTTATATTTCTATATTAGCGGAAACGAATAGGGCCCCTTTTGATCTTCCAGAAGCAGAAGCAGAGTTAGTAGCAGGATATAATGTTGAATATTCAGCTATGGGATTTGCCTTATTTTTTTTAGGTGAATATGCTAATATGATACTGATGTGTAGTTTAACAACAATTTTATTTCTTGGTGGATGACTTCCTCTTTTTAATTTGGTTATACTTTACTGAATTCCATCTACTATTTGGTTTGGTTTAAAAACAACCTTATTACTATTTGGTTTTATATGGGTAAGATCTGCATTTCCAAGATATCGTTATGATCAGTTAATGCGATTAGGTTGAAAAATTTTTTTACCCTTATCTTTAGGTTGAGTATTATTCATTGCCGGAATTTTATTAAGTTTTAATTGATTACCATAATTCATTATGAAACTGATTTTTACTGAATATTCAATAATTTTAGTGTTTTTATGTATTTCTGTTTTTTTATCTATATTAATTTTTAGTTTATCTTATTTTTTAATTCCTCAAAAGGCAGATCAAGAAAAGGTAAGTGCTTATGAATGTGGATTTAATCCGTTTGATGATGCTCGTGCGACATTTGATATTAGATTTTATTTAGTAGCTATCTTGTTTTTAATCTTTGATTTAGAAATTAGTTTTCTTTTTCCCTGATCTTTAACTTTAGGAAATATTCCCTTATTTGGATTTTGAAGTATGATTATTTTTCTATTAGTATTAACAATAGGTTTTATTTATGAGTGATATAAAGGAGCTCTAGAATGAGAATAAGTAGGATCAATTTTTTAACTAAAAAAGTAGATACTAAATATATGATCCCATTCCGAATTCAAATATATATCTATCTTTGCTAAAACTACTATTTTTGTATGGAATTCTTAGACGGTTAAAAAATGTATAAAAATAATTTAAAATCTGTTAGATTAAATATACTATTTACATCTAATAATATTTTGTGTACAGTTACGGATATTGAAGGAAAAGTATTATTTTGGACTTCTGCTGGGTCAAAGAAGACCCGAGGTACAAAAAAAGTCACATTAACAGCAATAATAACTATTTTGAGATTAATTTTAGAACATTTGCATCAATTAAAAATTAGATACGTACACTTAAGTTTAAGTGGGCTTGATAAAAATAAAAAAATTGTATTAAAGTATTTTAAACAATCTTTTTTAAATGTTTTATCAATTACAAACAATTCTATGTTATCGCATAATGGGTGTAAAAATCCTAAAAGAAGATATATATAGTGACGGAATAGTTCAATTGGTTAGAACATTGGAATCATAATCCAAAAGTTATAGGTTCAAATCCTATTTCCGTTAGGAGGCTAGATAGCATAGTGGTTTATGCAAAAGATTGCAAATCTTTTTTACATCGGTTCAAATCCGGTTCTAGCTTTTACGAGAGGCTTATAGAGAAAATTTTTTTTAAAATGAATGTAACTTTACAAAGTGCAAAAATGATAGGAGCTGGTTTAGCGACTATAGGTTTAACTGGTGTAGGAGCTGGTGTAGGTATCGTGTTTGGATCATTAGTAATGGCATATGCGCGTAATCCATCGTTAAAACAACAGTTATTTGGTTATACTATTTTAGGATTTGCGTTGACTGAAGCTGTAGCATTATTTGCATTGATGATGGCCTTTTTAATTTTATTTACTTAATAGTTTTTAATAAGTAAACCTTAGGGTATAGCGGAATTGGTTAACGTGTTTGCTTTGGGAGTAAAAAATTGTAGGTTCGAGTCCTACTACCCTAATTTTTAAGGATGAATGGCTGAGAGGTTTAAAGCATCAATTTTGAAAATTGGCATAAGTGTAAGACTTATCGTGGGTTCAAATCCTACTTCATCCAATTTTAAGAGGGGGAATTAAACTTGATTAAAAACAATCATTAAAGTCTGGATAGCTCAGTGGTTAGAGCGTAGGATTGAAAATCCTTGAGTCATGGGTTCAAATCCCATTCTGGACAAGACTGATATAATTTTTATTTAACAAAACATTTTTTGATGTATAATCGTCCTATGTCGCCACATATTACAATTTACGCAATTCAAACATCGTCTTTGTCTTCTATTTGACATAGAGTTTCAGGTATTTTTTTAACTTCATTAATTGTTTTCAGTTTTATTTATGTACAATTATTAATACATAGTAATTATGATAGATATTTATTAATTTTTGGGATCATAAATAATCATGTATTTTTCTTTTATAATATTTTATATGCAATATTTTTGTTAGGGTTTTTTTATCATGTACTAAATGGATTAAAGCTAATTTTATGAGATTTAAGTTTTCTTCTTAATCCAAAATTTTTAGACGTGCTCCTGATAATTATAAGTTCTATTATTTGTCTAATTATTGTAGTATTAATTTTTAGTTAAAAATGTTTTTAAAAAAGAGTTCAAATAAAATAAATTTATTTTACTTAAAAAAAGGTTTACAAAAATATATAAGAGTTTATAGGTGAAATCCCTTTTTAAATAAAAAACCTTGGTTTAATATTTATCCTATATCTTTAAGTAGTTGTGGCCCTATGGTTTTGGATGCTTTAATTCAAATTAAAGATGTACAAGATTCAACTTTAACTTTTAGACGTTCCTGTAGAGAAGGTATTTGTGGAAGTTGCTCTATGAATATAAACGGTGTAAATGGATTGGCATGCTTAAAGTCCTTAACTTCAAATGAATTGTTTATAACAATTTATCCTTTACCCCATATGTATATAATAAAAGATTTAGTTCCAGATTTAACACATTTTTATGCTCAATATAAAATGATTAAACCTTGATTGATAAATGATAATTTAGCTTTAAAAAAGGAATATTTACAGTCTAAAAGCGACCGTGCAGAATTAGATGGTTTATATGAGTGTATTTTGTGTGCATGCTGTTCAGCAAGCTGCCCTAGTTATTGGTGGAATCATGATAGATATTTAGGACCTGCAATTCTATTGCAAGCGTATAGATGAATTTTGGATTCGAGAGATTCTAACACAAATACGCGTTTAAATTTTTTAAACCATAAAATGCGATTATTTAGATGTCATACAATTATGAATTGTAGTAAGACTTGTCCAAAGTTTTTAAATCCAGGGAAAGCTATATCATCTATAAAACACAAAGTTTCTACACTGTAAGAGGGCGAAAGATGGGATTCGAACCCATGACCTTTAGATCCACAATCTATTGCTCAACCGTACCGAGCTCCTTCCGCCGAAAATTAATAGCGAAAATAGCTCAATAGGTAGAGCATAATCTTGCCAAGATTATGGTTGAGGGTTCGAATCCCTTTTTTCGCTTTTTTAATTATTAGTATATGCAAGTAGATATTTTTTTATTTATCACTTTTTCGGTTTTTGCCCTGCTTTCTTCCATAATGGTTATAAGTTTATCCAATGCAGTGCATTCAGTACTATTTTTAATTTTAGTCTTTTGTAATATCGCAAGTTTATTGCTGCTGTTTGGGGCAGAGTTTTTATCATTTATGCTATTAATAGTTTATGTAGGAGCAATCGCGGTTTTATTTTTATTTGTTGTAATGATGTTAAATATAAAAAAAACTTCTACAAAACAAAGCTTTTTCTCAATTATGCCTATAGGTATAGTTATATTTTTAATACTATTCAGTCAACTTTCGGGTATTTTTGGTATTTTAGATATTTCTAGTTTAAAACAAAATAATCTTATTTGAACCTCTTGAATTTCAGAAAGTAATAACATTACAAACATTCAAGTAATTGGTAATGTTTTATATACAAAATATTGTTTTCTGTTCATTTTGTCGGGACTCATTTTATTAGTAGCTATGATAGGAGCAATAGTATTAACTATGCACCAAAGAACTGATGTTCAAAAACAGAAAATCGAATTACAATTGAATAGGGCTTTTGCAGGTTCTCTTAAATTTATTGATTTAAGAAAATAAAAAATTTCTAAACGAATATGATGGAATTGGTAGACATGTTAGATTTAGGTTCTAGTGATAATTAAATCATGGGGGTTCGAGTCCCTCTATTCGTATATTTAAATTATGGATATGTTAATATATTAACATATCCATAATTTAAATATGATTAGAAATCAAGTAAAAATTTTTCTATCTTTCCCAATAATGGTAAAATAAATAAAAAGTATATAAAATAATAAATACTAGCAACTTGCCCAATTAAGACAAAAGGTTCTTCAACAGGCATACCACCAATTCAACCCAAAATAAGACAACAACCTACCATCGTTCAATATAGGAATCGGTATACAGGTCTAAATCTAGAACTACGAATTTCTGTACTATGTATTCAAGGCAGTAATGCTAATACTAATATAGCAGAAATCATTGCCACTACTCCCCCCAATTTGTGCGGGATACTTCTTAAAATAGCATAAAATGGTAAAAAATATCATTCAGGTACAATATGAGCTGGTGTAACCATTGGATTTGCCTCTATATAATTATCCGAATGGCCTAAAATATTTGGCGAGAAGTAGATAAATAAAGAGAAAAAAAGTATAAATACTAATAATCCCAAAAGGTCTTTATAAATGAAGTAAGGAAACATACTCACTTTATCCACATTAGAATCAATTCCTAAGGGATTACCAGATCCATCTTGATGCAAAACTGCTAAATGAATTAATGAAGCAGCAGCAATAATGAAAGGCAATAAGTAATGTAAACTAAAAAATCTGTTCAAAGTTGCATTGTCAACAGAGAACCCACCTCACAATCAAGTAACAATAGAATCACCAATTAAAGGTACAGCAGAAACCAAATTTGTAATTACTGTCGCTCCTCATAAACTCATTTGTCCTCAAGGAAGAACATAACCTATGAATGCTGTTATTATCATTAGTAAAAAAATGATAACACCAATTACTCATACTCAATGGCGTGGTTTGGTATATGAACTAAAGTATAAACCTCTAAAAATATGTACATAAACAACAATAAAGAACATGGAAGCTCCATTTGAATGCGCATAACGTAGTAATCATCCATAATTTACATCACGCATTATATGTTCTACACTTGCAAATGCTAACTCAACATGTGGGGTATAATGCATAGCTAAAAAAATACCAGTTATAATTTGTATAATTAAACACATAGCTGCTAAAAAACCAAAGTTTCAAGCATAATGTATATTGATTGGTGTTGGATAATCAATTAAATGTTCATTGACTATCGAAATAATAGGACGTTTAAGTAACCGCATTTAATAATATAATTTGAATTAATTTTTTTAGGATTTTTTGTACTCGCTACCGGACTTGAACCAGTAACTCCTAAGTTGAGAATGAATTTTAAATCCATCGTGTTTACCAAATTTCACCAAGCGAGTACAAAAATAAAACCTGGTGTAAAAGGATTCGAACCTTTACATAATAGCATCAAAAGCTAACGCCTTACCAATTTGGCTATACACCATTTAAATTATAAAAGCGAGTAACGGGATTCGAACCCGTAAAATTTAGTGTGGAAAACTAATGAATTTACCTATTCATCTATACTCGCTTTATAATAGGTTTATATAGTTTCAATATATTCTCTTAACGCAATTTTATAATTGCACTGGAAAACTGAAATCTTTATCTTAGTCGAATAAAAATACTTTAAAAATGTAACTTTCTCTAGTTTTTTTATTAATAATAAACTAATCAATTTACTTGTTTGCTGTTCCAAGCGTTTGGTAAATGAGAGTTTCTTTAAATACACTTTTTGTACTTCTTGATTTTGCAATACTGGTAGTTGCTTGGTTAATTTAGAACCCAAATTTTTGAAATGCTTTTCCAACATGACAAAATTAGTTATTAACACAGGAAAAAGTTTTTGCCACTTTAAATTCATTAATAATGAATTTGTAATAGATTCAAAAGACTCTAAAAATTTAATTTCAATTTCTTTTTTTTGATTTTCAAAGTCTGTATCTAAGGAATCTTTAAGTCTATTAAACCCAAGCCAACAAAAAGTAATAAAACATAAAAGAATTAATGTCTCCTCATTTAGCAATATAACATTCTTCGAAATTAAAATTAATGATAATACAATAATAATACTAAAGTTTATTAACATTTTTAAATTCCCCCTCATCAATAAATAGATACAAATAAAAACAGCCAAACAACATCTACAAAATGTCAATATCAAGCTGAAGATTCAAATCCAAAATGATGCTCCTGAGTTAATTGATATTGTAATAGACGTAATAAGCAAATAAATAAGGAAATTGTTCCTATTAGAACGTGAAAGCCATGAAAACCTGTTGCCATATAAAACGTTGAACCATATATACCATCGGATAATCTAAAATCTGCCATATTATATTCATATGCTTGTAAAGAGGTGAAAATTATAGCTAAAACTATAGTTAATGTTAAACTTAACATAGCTTGGCTTCTAAAATTTGCTACTAAAGCATGATGGCATCACGTAACTGTACAACCAGAAAGTAATAAAATTAAAGTATTCAAAAAAGGTATTTCCCAAGGATTTAAAACGCTTATTCCTTTGGGTGGTCAAGTTAAACCTATTTCTACTGCAGGAGCTAAACTACTATGAAAAAAGGCTCAAAAAAAAGCAAAAAAAAATAAAACTTCAGATATAATAAAAAGAATTACACCATAGCGTAACCCTTGCTGCACTATTCCCGTATGATGCCCTTCAAATGTAGATTCTCTAACAACATCCCTTCACCATACAAACATTGTTGTAAACAACATAATAAAACCACATAATAAAAAAATACTCCCTTGTTTGTATGCGTGCATATACATTACACCTCCTACAGCACAAGAAAGAGCCGAAAGCGAAGCCACAAAGGGTCATGGACTAGGATCTACTAAATGAAAAGGGTGTCTTTGTACAGACTTTGCTATTTTTGATAAGTAAATCATAATTTTATTTTAAAAATTTTTGAAAAAATTGATTCATTAATTCAGTTAATTTTCTTACTATTGCAAAATTTGAAGAAAAAAGAATTAAAAATATTAGAAGCAATACGATTATTTGTGATAAGGAAAATCGCATTATCTTTACTCGTTTAGTTTATTCGAAATTCAAGAAATATAATTAGGTAATTTTACAGCTTCGACAACAATTGGCATAAACCCATGATTGATACCACATATTTCACTACACTGACCATAGTAAATACCTTCTCTCTTGATAAATAAAGATGTTTGGTTTAAACGCCCAGGCACAGCATCACATTTTATACCTAATGAAGGTATTGCCCAACTATGAAGGACATCAGCTGCAGATACAATGATACGAATATGAGTATTTATAGGTACTACCATTCGACTATCCACTTCCAATAATCGTAACTGACCTATATTTAAATCTTCTTCAGGGATCATATAACTATCATAAGCGATAGATTCTCCCTCCGTATTTAAGTAATCTGAATACTCATAACTTCAATATCATTGATGGCCCAATGTTTTTATGGTTATAGCTGGTGATATTATTTCATCCATAGCATATAAAAGAGAAAATGAAGGTATTGCTATAATTAATAAGATACAAGCGGGTGTTATTGTTCAAATAACCTCAATTAAGGTTCCATGTACCAGTGATGAAGGGGTACTATTTTGTGTATTTTCAAAATGTCATAATGTACGTACTAACATTCAAGAGACAAATATAAAAATAACGCAAATAAAATACATCAAATCATGATGTAAATTTATGATACCCTCCATGATAGGAGTTGCTGGATCTTGAAACCCTAACTGTCACTTTTCCGCAGCATCACTAAAACTGAAACCATTCGGTATGAAAAGGAAAATAAAGTACTTTAAATTATTTAACATTTTGCTTAACTGTTTCACAAATTAAAGGCATTTCTTCAAAGGTATGATACGCAGGAGGAGAAGTTATGACTCATTCCAATGTGGAATTTCCTTTAGTATTTGATAACTCAAAATCTCATGGCGCATTTGCACAGGGATTCTTAGATGTTAATGATACAAAAACTAAATAAAAAAAGAATAATGTGCTAAATAAAGCAATATAAGAACCATAAGAAGATATTAAATTCCAACCTGCGTAAGCATCAGGATAATCAGGAATTCTTCTAGGCATTCCAGCTAGTCCTAAAAAATGCATAGGCATAAACGTCAGATTTACCCCGATAAATGTTGATCAAAAATGAATTTGACCTAATAATTCTGGATATTGTACTCCTGTAATCTTACCAAATCAATAATAAAAACCTGCAAAAATAGCAAAAACAGCTCCCATAGATAACACATAATGGAAATGTGCCACCACATAGTAGGTATCATGTAAACTGATATCTAAACCAGAATTTGCTAATACAATCCCAGTTAAACCTCCTATTGTAAATAAAAAAATAAATCCTGTTGCAAATAACATAGGCGTTTTAAAATACAATGAGCCCTCTCACATAGTTGCTATTCAACTAAAAATTTTGATTCCTGTAGGCACAGCAATAATCATTGTAGCTGCAGTAAAATAGGCTCTAGTATCTACGTCAAGACCTACAGTATACATATGATGCGCCCAAACTATAAATCCTAAAACTCCTATGGAAACCATAGCATATACCATTCCAATATAACCAAAAACTGGTTTTCGAGAAAAAGTGGCTACTATATGGCTTACCATACCAAAGCCTGGAAGAATCAGAATATAAACTTCAGGATGTCCAAAAAATCAAAAAAGATGTTGGTACAATACAGGATCACCGCCACCAGCTGGATCAAAAAACGCGGTATTAAAATTGCGATCAGTTAAAAGCATAGTAATAGCTCCAGCCAAAACTGGAACAGCTAATAATAACAAGAACGCTGTTATAAAGATTGATCACACAAATAAAGGCATACGATACATACTTTGCCCAGGATTACGCATATTTAAAATCGTGGAAATAAAGTTAATTGCTCCCAAAATTGAGGAAGCCCCTGAAATATGTAAACTAAATATAGCAAGATCTACAGCACCACCCGAATGACTTTGAATTGAACTTAATGGAGGATATACCGTTCACCCGGTTCCTACACCAACTTCAACAATTGCTGATGCTAAAAGTAAACAAAGCGCAGGAGGTAATAATCAAAAGGAAATATTATTTAGGCGAGGAAATGCCATATCGGGACTTCCAATCATAATAGGTACTAATCAGTTTCCAAATCCACCTATCATAACAGGCATTACCATAAAAAATATCATTAAAAAAGCGTGAGCGGTAATTAAAACATTGTAAATTTGATGATTTCCTAGTAATAATTGATTTCCGGGTTGAGCTAATTCCATACGAATCAACATCGACATGCAGCCTCCTAAAATACCTGAAAAAGCACCAAAAATTAAATATAAAGTTCCTATATCTTTATGATTTGTTGAAAAAATTCAGCGTGAAACTCACTGGATAAATGAAAATTGCATTGTCTTATAATATTGAATATTATCTAACTTCGTTAATCCAAATTTAACAAACGAGAGAGACGGGATTTGAACCCGCAACTTTTAGCGCGACAGACTAACACTCAACCTTTGAGTTTCTCTCCCTGTGGAAAACTCTTAGAAAACTATTTCATTAGTATAGCTTTAAAGGGAATTTTTTTTAAAATATAATTAAATAAATTTTTCATTTGCTGTTCCGTTATATTATCAAACTCAAATAAGACCATTCCTGGTCGAATATAAACAGCATGGGAGCATATGGGTCCCTTTCCCTTACCCATTCTTGATTCTGCATTAAATTTCGTAAGCGTCAAATTCATTTGTGGTAATATTCAAAAACGAAAGTTTTTTTTATTATTAGTTAATAATTTTAATTTTTTTAAGATTACCCATTTTAATGCATTCAATTGATTATCGGTTAATCTACTAAATGAAGCTGTTTTAATACCGAAGCGTCCATATTTTAACGTATAATTAGGCTGCTTTAACTTTAATAAGTATTTATTATGAGTTTTTTTCTCTTTAAACATCTTTCAGGTATTAGTTTATTTCATAAAACAATCAAATTTGCAACCCGCAACTTCCTAATTTTGTATATAAATCTCTTTGTATAAATTCCACTTGATTTTTTAAAGATATTAAAGATAAAGATCCCGCGTTTTGTTGAATACTCTTCGCCATTTGACTTTTCGTATTGTCAAATCGCCCAACTAATCTAACTTTAAACCCTTTTAAATAAACCAAGCGTATACCCCTCGTAGAATAAACTATTTTCTTACTACCAATACGTTTTTTAAGAAATCAACACACCTGCCACAACACTTTATTGAGACTTTTATTTTGTTCAAAGAGATACAATACATAGTTTGATACTAAACCAGATGTTGTTATTCAATCTATTCTTTTATAAATACGCAAATAAATTTTTAGAGAAAATCAATTACGTATGATATTAGATAGTTCTCTCATTAACACTAAATACTTATCTGAATAGCTTATAAATACCTCGGTAACATAAATATTTAAAAAAAGCTGATTTTTAAAATACCAAAATTCTTTGTCATTCACTAAAAACTTATTTAATTTTAAAATTTTGGTTATTACGTTTTCAATTTGAAATTGTTTAAAAAGCAATGTTATGTAGCAATAATTTAATTTGTTATAATTTTGTATTGTAAAATCTCACACTTGAGTTAAACCAAGTCTAAGGCTTATAGGATTTACTTTTCTTGTCATAATTATTTTTGGTTAAGTTAAGTCAAAATTTTTTTGAATAATTCGGATTTGTAAAGATTAAAAAATTATTTATTACTAAAAAACGTTTTCAAACCGATCAATCTAATCGTCTTTTAGATTACTCTTGAAAAATATATAAAAAATATTTAATACACTTGATTCTTTCAGTATTTATTAATAATTAACATAGCTACTTGACAATGCTACTGGCATAACAATCAATAAACCAGAGGTTAAAGTATTCTGGTCCTCTCGTACTAAGAATACACTTTTTATTTTTCTTTTCTTACAGTAGATAGGGACCGAACTGTCTCACGACGTTCTGAACCCAACTCACGTACCTTTTTCACTAGCGAACAACTAGACCCTTGAAATCTGCTTCAATTTCAGGATAAGATGAGTCGACATCGAGGTATCAAACCGTGACGTCAATGTGAACTCTCAGTCACGATGAATCTGTTATCCCTAGAGTTCCTTTTATCTGTTGAACGGTATTAATTCCACACTTAAATACCGGGTCACTATGACTGACTTTCGTCGCAATTTGATATATAAATCTCATTGTCAGGCAAGTTTTTTACCATTATATTCTTCATTATTTAAATAAATAATTGCTACTTACCTTCGTACACCTCCGTTACTATTTAGGAGGTACTCGTCCCAAGTAAACTTTCTTTTTTAAACGGTTTTTATCATATTATTCATAAATTAAGTAAAAAATTAAGTTTAATGAGTGGTATCTCAAAAACATTAAAAACTATTCCCACTTATTCTTCACATTTAAACAACTTTTTACAATTTAAAATTAAAGTAAAGGATCTAGGGTCTTTCCGTCTTACTGTAAGTAATCCACATTTTCATAGATAATGTAATTTCGCTGAAGTTGTATTGGAGACAGTGAAGTAATCGTTACGCCATTCATGCAGGACGGAATTTACCCGCCAAGGAATTTCGCTACCTAAGGATTCTTATAGTTAGAACCGCCGTTTACTTAGATTTTAAAAATAAGCTTAGACCTATCTTTTCATTTTTAAGCACTGGGCAGGCCTCAGACTCTATACTTTTTTTTACAAATTTGCAGGGTCCTGTGGTTTTGTTAACCAGTCGTTACTTCTTCTTTTATGTTACCCTTTTATATTATGGGCTCTCTTTATAGCGAACATACAGAGTTAATTTGCCGAGTTCCTTCAATACAATTTTTTCATTCACTTATAATTTTTTCAATAAATTTACCTGTGTCGGTTTAAGTACGGCTTGTTTTTTTATAAGTTTTTCTCGAAAATAGTTTAAATTAATTTTAAGCCTTATTTTAATAGTTGTTTATAAAACTATTTGAACTATTTTTTTCATGTTTTTGTAACACATATAAAAAGTTTAACATAATTGTTAATTTCCTATCGAGTACAATTTTTATTCACCCCTTAAGGACCGACTAACTCAATGCATTTAAAATTACATTGAAACCCTTAAACATTCAGTGATTACGATTTTTTAACGTAATTATCGCTACTCATATCAGCATTAGCATTTCTGTTTTTTTTTTTAATTTTCCAATCAAAAAACTTTTACAGAACGTTTCACTACCATTAAGTCATATCAATCCGTTATTTCGATATAAAACTTAAAGTTTCTATACATTTTAAACCAAAAAAAGAAAAATAATGAGCTAAAACGCTTTCTCTAATGAAAGGCTGCTTCTAAGCCTAACACAATTATTATTTGAACTTTTTTTGGTTTTTTCCCTAAGTTATAATTTAGAAATCTTAATATACGGTCTGGATTGTTTTCCTCTTGTCTATAGACCTTATCGCTTATAGACTGTCTGCTAATTTAAAAAACTACAATTCGGAGTTAAAAAAAATTTAGTAAACTTTTACATCCCTTCATTCATTCTGTACTCTAACTTAAGGTTTACAAAAATTAACGTAGTACTAAAATACATTTCGTGAAAAACCGGCTATTTCCAAGTTTGATTAGTCTTTCGCTCCTAGCTATAAGTCATCTCTATATTTTGCTACATATATGAGTGCAGTCCTCAAAAACTTTTTAAAGTATTTTCAACTTGCTTACAACTAGATCACTTGGTTTCAGGTCTAATACATATTACTCAATAAAGCCTACTTATTAATAATTAAGCTTGCAATATATATTAACTTGCTGATTCATTATGCAAAAGGCACTTCGTTGTTTTATACTTCGAAAACTTTTAAACGCTCAACTTAAATAGTTCTTTTTGAACTTCTTCACCTTTCCCTCACGGTACTCGTTTACTATAGGTTGAAAAATCTTTTAAGCTTAGAAGGTGGTTCTCCTTTATTCGTACAAATTAAAGTCATATTACTTAAAAATTTATATAAAAAAGCTTTTATTAATACAGGACTTGTACCTTTTTTAGTAAATTATAATAAGAACTTTTTATTAAGCTTTCTTAGTCGCTTTCATTCACCATTACTTACGATTTCTCGGTTGATTTATTGACAGTGTTACTTAGATGATTCAATTCACACCTTTTCATTTTAATCTTAATGAGTTTACTCTAAATATGGAAACTTATAAATCACAGGCCAATGCCTCCTTATAATTTTTCGTAGCGTCACGTCCAACGATTTTCACCAAGGTTTTTATTAAGCGCTCGTTATAAAAATTTTTAAATCCCTTAACCAAAATTTTAACCTTTCATTAAATGCATTAGTTCTACAGTAATAACATTACGAATACGATAATAAATAACTAAAATTGCTAACCCTATAGATGATTCAGCTGCTGCTACAGTTAAAATTAATAATGAAAAAACTTGACCTGTAATATCGTCTAGGTAAATAGATGCAAAAATTAAATTAAAACTTACAGATAAAAACATCATTTCCAAAGACATTAACATAACAAGAATATTCTTTTGATTTAAAAATATTCCCAGTACACTAATTAAAAATAATAAAATAGAAGTGTTTGTGCTATTTATAAAAACTAACATTGTTTTTTTATTATTATGGGATAGTAGAACTACTTAAATTTTCCAGCCACAGGTTCCCCTACGGCTACCTTGTTACGACTTCACTCTAGTTCTTTTTTTACCATAAACTACAATTTTTAATTTATAATAGTTTTCAAATAAAACAAATTTCCATAGCGTGACGGGCGGTGTGTACAAAACCCGAGAACTTATTCACCGTAACATTCTGATTTACGATTACTAGCAATTCCAACTTCATATTTTCGAGTTACAGAAAACAATTCGTACACAATTTATTTTTCAGCTTTGCTCAAATTTACCTTTTTGCTTCTTTTTGTATAAATTATTGTAGCACATGAAAGTAGCCCAATCCATTAGGGTCATAAAGACTTGACGTTATTCTTACCTTCCTTTAAGATATCTTTAACAGTTTATATTCAAAAATATATAAGAGTTTTGTCCGTTTAGTGGAATGAACCAAACGCTTCACAGCACGGACTGACGACAGCCATGCAACACCTGTTTTTATTATTCAAGGATTGGTAAGATTTCGCGCGTATTATCGATTTAAACCACATGCTCCACTGCTTGTGCGGGTTCCCGTCAATTCCTTTGAGTTTTAATCTTGCGACCGTAGTTCCCAGGCGGAGTGTTTAATGCGTTAGCTTTATTTCTGATAATTCAAAAATAAACACTCATCGTTCAGGGCATGGACTACAGGGGTATCTAATCCCTTTTGCTACCCATGCTTTAATATCTCAATGTCAGTTTTATTCCAGATTATTGTTTACACTATAGAGGTTCTTTTAAATATCAAAACATTTTACTGCTACACTTAAAATTCCATAATCTTTTCTTAAACTCTAGAAAATCATTTTTTTAGCCTATCTAAAAATAAAATTTAGTATTTAAGCTAAAAGTTAAGTTTCCACCTACATATACTTTACGCCCAATAAATTTGAATAACGTTTGCCCTTCTCGTTTTACCGCGGCTGCTGGCACGAAATTAGCCAGGACTTTTTTTTAATTAATCATTATTTTTTTAATTTCAATGCTTTAAAACAAAAAGTTTTTTCACATATATGATTTAGCTGGGTCAAGCTTGCGCTCATTGCCCAAGATTCCTCACTGCTGCCTTTTTATAAAGTTTGGACCATATCTCAATTCCAATGTGGTTGTTCATCTTCACAGACCAACTAAAGATCATTAGCTTGGTAAGCTTTTAATTTACCAACAACTTAATCTTTTATAGACCTTTCTCAAATCAATACAATTTTTTCATGCGTTAAACAATTAATTGAGGTTAATTTCTATATTTTACTCACCCGTTTACCATTAATTTATAATTATCAAAATAAATTTATTTAATTTGCATGTGTAAAGCTAATCATTAACGTTCATTCTGAGCCAGGATCAAACTCTTTTAGAAATCTTTTTTTAAATTAACAATATGTAATATTTTATATCTAACTATCCCAGTTTATTATTGAATAAAAACATAAATTTCATTGTAATAAGCTAAATATTGCACCGGTTTCCGTAAAAATCAATTCCGCTAAGACTTTTTTATTAAGTGCGATGTTTTCCGCGGAGAGAAAAAAGTTAAACAAATTATATTTGAAAGTTAGTAGTTTAATATGGTTAATATTTTTTTTTTTAAAAATACGTTTTTTTTCTATACGACTTTTAGTTTTAAAAAGATTTTGTTTCATTATTTTTTTAATTCAAAGCATTATATGTACGGGAATAGGACTTGAACCTATAGCTTCAGATCATGAGTCTAATGAGTTAACCTTAGTTACTCCATCCCGTTAATAAAATTTACTCCTAGTGGGATTTGAACCCACGTTTATGCCGCGAAAGAGCATTGTCTTAAACCATTAAACGATAGGAGCTTAATTTTTCTTCGCGCCATATTTTGAACGACTTTTTTTTCGATTACTCACAGCAGTTAAATCAAAAGGGCCCCTTATAAGATGATACTTGACACCAGGTAAATCTTTTGCACGCCCTCCTCGAATTAAGACCACTGAATGTTCTTGTAAATTGTGACCTTCCCCAGGAATGTACCCAATAATTAATCTTCCTGTACTAAGTTGTATTTTAACTACTTTTCGATCCGCAGAATTTGGCTTTTTAGGGTTCATTGTAAAGACTCTCAAACAAACCCCTTTTTTTTGTGGGCATTCATTTAAAGCCGTAGACCTCGTTTGGGTTCTCTGTTTATATCTAGGTGATTTTAATAATTGATTAAACGTTGGCATATTTTAGAATTTTTATATTACATAATTTATAACAAACAAATAAAAAAACAGTTTCAAAAATTAAGAATATTATAATTAAAAAAAATACTTGAAAAAAACTATCAGGAGGTGTTACTAAAAACAAAACACATAAAATTCCGAATATAAAAGATTTACGATAATATTTAATTAAAAAATAGATACGAGTTATTTTTATTAAAAATCATAGATGCAAAATTAATAAAAAAATTACAAATATTAAAGAGCCTACGAAATAACGAAAAGTTAAAACTCACTTTATATAGCTTATAATTCGAAATTCTACGAAAACACTAAACAAATCACCTTTCTTTACTTCCCACTTCGTTAAAAAATATAATATAAAAGGAAGCAAACTAAAATGTAAAAAACCCAAACTAAAAAACGTAAGCAAAAAAGAAAAGTAGTAGGATTTCTTAAAAAATCTAAGTTGGTATTTGTATCAACTTGAACTACTAAATTTATATAATTGGAAAGTTCAATACGGAAATACAAAAAAAAAAGATTTCGATATAATCATGAATCATATAACATCAAATAGGTCCATAATATTAGTAACAATAAATTTTTTTAATTCATATAAAATAAATGGATAAACTTCAAAAAGTATTAAATAATATGTATTTAAACTGGCCAAAATTACGCATAGAAAAAAACTTATAAAAATATACAATAATCGGAAAAAAAGCTCTAACGAGTAAAGATAAATAAGCTTATGATACATAACTGAGTGTATTAGGATTTGAACCTAAGATCTATAAATTAAAAGTTTATTGCTTTACCAAACTAAGCTATACACTCTTTTTAGTTTTATTTTTGAGCGTGTTTGGAAAGAATCGAACTTTCAATCTTTAAATTCGTAGTTTAATGCTTTATCCTAGTTAAGCTACAAACACTTTTCATTAATTAATTATAATGAGCAATAATGGATTTGAACCATTAACATTTTCGGTGTAAACGAAATACTCTACCACTTGAGTTAATTGCTCCAATACAACTTCCTGAGTAGGACTTGAACCTACAACCAAATGGTTAACAGCCATACGCTCTACCTTTGAGCTATCAGGAATTCTTCTTTCCCTCTATAGAGGTGTTTTTTTTGCATCGGTCCCAAAAGTGATCGCTGAACTGCAGTTCAG